ATTGCTCAATACGTTCGCGGATAATATTACCAATTTCGTCGGCTCGGAGGGTTGCCATGAGTCGTACTTAATTCTTTTTTCAGAAACAAAGGAAAAATCAATAAATAATGCCTCGACTACAGGAACAGGAGAAAAGAAAGACTAATCCGTTATTTCTTTCATCGCTCCAAACATACCAATATTCGCGCTGATGGTGCGTAAATGTAACTCGTTGTTCAAACAACTATTCAGAGTTCCTAGAGCTCCTTGTAGGGCTTGTTGAAAAACGCGTTGTCTAACTTCATTAATCGCTCTTTGTTGTTCAAACCGAATGGTTTCATTTTTGTCATTTTCAAATCGTTCCAAACTCGGATAAGTTGAATTAATCAACTTCAATTTTTCTCGTTCTATCTCGGAGTATCCATTCACTCGATACTCATCTGCTTCCAGTTTTACTTTTCCTAATCGAGCCTTGGCTTTTTCCAGCTTTTCAATGGCCCCTCCGCGCAGCTCTTCGGAATTTCGAATAGTACTCACGATTCTCTGTTTTCGGTTATCTAATAAATCATTTAATGAAAGTAGATTATCTTCCCATTAATTTGGAAACTTCCATGATCTCTTCCCGAACCAAACAGGAATCTTTCGATTCATTTGGCTCTCATACTCAATTACTTCTAGAAGATTCCTAGATTGCTTTTTTATTTCTGTAATGAGCTTATCCTCTCTTTTCTGTTCGAATTCCAAAATATGGAAACTTCGTGTTGATCCAAGACCAGACTATTCGGAGGACTCTTCCGACCAGACAAAAAATATGTAATTCTCGGCAAAGCTGTTTTTTCTTTAAATCAAAAAATTCCGCGTACGTTATACGTTATACATAGGTCGTCAATTCCGCATTGGATAAAAAAAGAGGGGCATCCTATTTTGACTTTTACAAGAAAAGGTTCCAATTATTTTATCAATATGAGTGTTCTATAGTGAATAAAATGGAACTATTCAGTTTGAAACCATCTCCATACTAACATAGTGGTAGAAAGAGTACCAACGTTGCGACGGGACTTCAAACAATTTTGCTTTAACCATGTTTAGGGTCCCATATTATTGGTTGATAGAGAATCAAAGTTTATTTACCAATGAATCACGAAATGCTATGGTTCATACATATGATTTGATTTCTAAATAAATTCAGAAGTAATTCGCGAGATCGTGCACCTTTCTTTGCTAGTTATAAAGAAGAAATAAAGTGCAGCTGGTTAGATCCAGCTTATTCTTGAAATAAACAACTCGCACACACTCCCTTTCCAAAAAAAATCAATACACCAAGGACTACACTTAGATTTATTGGATTTGTTGCTAAAATATCGGTATTAAATCCGAAACTCCCGGCGGCTGGCCAGTGACCCAAGGAAACGAAAGAATCGGTTACATTTTTCATATGATCTCCTCTTATAAATAGGACTTACTTCTTTGTGTATTACTTCGCCTTCTTTTATTTGATTTATTTTCGTATTGAATTGAGAAATTCAATTTATTGAATTCTTTTTTCGATTTCAATTGAAGCACTTCAAAAAAATACTTAATTAGAATCTGATTTCTCACCCCAGAGATCATCTCAGTTGCGATATATCTCCTTTGTTTCAAGGCTTCCTAAAAAAAGGGGGTCCGTTAGACTGAGAATGGGAAGGAAGAAAAGAACGGGAAGGAAGAAAACGAGTGGATCCACGAATTCCCGATCCTCCAATTAGTCCTTCCCACCGGGGCTCAGAATTAAGTGCAAGTTATTGTAGGAGTAAAATTATAACGCACAAAATAAAGGGGCAAACTCAAGGTAAGAAAATAAGAAAGAGCGAACAAAGACTTTGCCATTTCGAGGATTAAACAAAAGGATTTGCAAATAAGAGCGCTAATGCCACGACTAGCCCATAAATTGTTAAAGCTTCCATAAAAGCCAGACTAAGCAATAAAGTACCTCGTATTTTACCCTCTGCCTCTGGTTGTCTCGCAATACCTTCTACGGCTTGTCCCGCAGCAGTACCTTGACCAATTCCAGGTCCAATGGAAGCCAGCCCTACAGCCAATCCAGCAGCAATAACGGAAGCGGCAGAAATCAGTGGATTCATGGTAAGCCCCTTGCATAAAAAGAAAGAAAGAAATGGTTAATGATACAAGCAAGCAACCCATGAATTCTGACTTCTTTTAGTATTCCATTACGTATTTCATTACTAAGATCCATTCCGTCGAAATAACTATGAACTCCAAATTTTAAGTAATGAGATTTTGGAATGAAAAGAGCTCCTTCGATCTCGGGTTTTTAGTTCCTATCCACGGATTCCTTATTAATCCCTAATCCATGCCACAATCAATCTACAAGAACCTAGTTCTTCCATTTCCTTTTTTTTTTTCAAACCCCTCTCTTCCATTCTGTAGTTTTTCCCTTCGATATGCTGGATTTCATCTGTTTATTCATTTGGCCGAGACGCTAGCGCTTCGATTGTAATTCCTATCTAACTTCACCATAGAGTAGCAAAGTAAATATGATATGAATAGTTCCTATATAACTAGTAAATATCTACTATCGCATATACATGTCTTTCTTCCATAACGTAAACCAAAAATTTACATCTTAATCGAATTATTGTTTGAAACATGTGTAAGGGTTGATTTATAAGCATTAAATCAATTCCCTATACCCAGTGGGACCCATCACGAGCCCATTCTGGAAAAAACCTATTTGTCAATTTACGGGTTTCCTTTTCATTATCGCTATCCCGCATTAATGCAAGTCTAAAGAAAAATGAATGAATCGGAATCCTTCCATAGAAAGGAGATCCCTATTTGAGACCCAATTCGGTGCAATTAATTGGATTCTCTATGAATCATAAAAAATAATAGGATTGGCTCGATCGAAATCCAAAGGGAGGACGGCATAAATGGGGCAAGAGGAAATCTTAGGATCTGATTCATGCCCCGTTTTAGAATCCAATTTCACAATATCCGTTTTCTGTTCAAACCGTCCTTCTATTGGTAGCAAAAAATGCGATTTGGAACCATAGTCAATGATGGCCCTCCATGGATTCCCCTATATAAGCCGCAGCTAAAGTTGCGAAAATAAGAGCTTGAATACCACTTGTAAATAATCCAAGAAACATTACAGGTATAGGAACTACTGAAGGGACTAAAGAAACAAGTACAACAACCACTAATTCATCAGCCAATATATTCCCAAAAAGCCGAAAACTAAGTGATAAGGGTTTGGTGAAATCTTCTAGGATGTTAATTGGTAAAAGGATTGGCGTTGGTTGAATATATTTACCGAAATAGCCCAATCCTTTTTTTGTAAGACCCGCATAAAAATAGGCTACTGACGTAGGTAAAGCTAAAGCAACAGTAGTATTTATATCATTCGTGGGTGCGGCCAACTCCCCATGAGGTAATTCTATGATTTTCCAAGGTAAAAGAGCCCCTGACCAGTTGGAAACAAAAATAAATAAGAACATAGTTCCAATAAAAGGAACCCAAGGACCATATTCTTCTCCAATTTGGGTTTTGCTCAAATCTCGAATGAATTCGAGGACATATTCAAAAAAATTCTGACCATCGGTCGGAATGGTTTGTGGATTGCGAACAGCTAGAGTAGCAGAACCTAATAAGAGAGCAATTACGAACCACGAAGTAATAAGTACTTGAGCATGGACTTGAAACCCCCCTATTTGCCAATAGAAATGTTGGCCTACTTCTACACCGGATATATCATATAAACCTTTTAGTGTGTTGATGGAACATGGTAGAACATTCATATTGCCCCCGGACAAAACTCGAATTTAAAGGGGAATTATTTCGACTCAACTCTCTCTTTATCAATTCACCGACTTGAATTTCTTTTTTTATTTCAGAGGCCTAATAATTCCATAATATCCCCAGTAATTTTGATCTCTTTTTCAATATTCCGGATATAGTAAAGTAACCGATTCCATAAATTTATGGAATTCGCGAAGTAATTGACTTATCTTATTATTAATCAACGCTTTCTTATAGAGCTAGAACGACCCTCACTAGAGCTAGAACGACCCTCACGAATTGCGGAGACTAATTTATTAAGAATAAATCGAATTGAAGCTATAGAGTCATCGTTGGCTGGAATCGAAAGATCCGCAAGATCCGGGTCACAATTTGTATCGATTAAACAAATTGTTGGAATTCCCAAAGTAATACACTCTCGAAGAGCCGTATATTCTCCGTGCTGATCAATGATGATTACAATATCGGGCAACTCCGTCATATATTTGATGCCGCCTAGATATTTTTGCAAGTGAGATAATTTTCTCTTGAGTATTGCTGCATCTCGTTTCGGAAGATGGTTGAATCTTCCCGCTCTTTGCTCTGCTCTCAAGTCCCTGAACTGATGAAGTCTTGTTTCTGTAGTGGACCAATTCGTTGACATACCACCGAGCCATTTTTTATTAACATAATGGCATCGGGCCCTTATTGCAGCCAATGCTACTAAACCAGCTGCTTTCTTTTTTGTACCAACGATTAAGAATTGTTTTTCTCTACATGCTGCATAAAAAAGTAAATCACAAGCTTCTGATAAAAAGCGAGCAGTTCGAGTAAGATTTATAATATGAATACCCTTCCGCTTTGCAGAGATATAGGGTGCCATTCGAGGATTCCACTTCCTAATACCATGACCAAAATGAACTCCTGCTTTCATCATCTCTTCTAAATTGATATTCCAATACTTTCTTGTCATTTCCCCCCACACTACCTCTTTTTTTTTAGACGAGGTACCTGATGAAATTAAAAATTGTTCCGACGGAACCTTTCTACCAGAGATTGAGCCGTGATACACGGACCAAGCTATTAATTCCTTTCTATTGGTTTTGTTTATTTAACACATTCCATTGTTTTTTTAACAACATAACAGCTGGATAGTGAAAGTTTCATTAAATGAAAAGGATGACTCTATTCTTAGGAATCAATCTGTAAATCTGGTAAATGGCTGTTCTAATGGATCGGAGAAGTTCCTAGGGGTGCAAGAATCAAACAATTGTTTGTGATGGAACAAAATATCTCTCATGCCCCCCTCGAATAGATTCTTCTTTTCGATTTCCAACGAAACGTTGCTATGGGGCCTTAAACGGTACACTAATCCTTTGAATCCGGTACCAACGGGTATCAGACCCCCCAGCACAACATTCTCTTTTAGGCCTTTCAACCAATCGATACGACCTCGTAGAGCGGCTTTTGCTAAAACTCTAGCAGTTTCTTGAAAACTTGCTTCGGATATGAAACTTTGAGTATTCAGAGACGCCTTTGTTATTCCTAATAAGACGGCTCGGTAACAGATCGCTTCTTCCAAAGCACGCCCCGTCCGTTCCGCTCTCAACAATCCAATTAATTCGCCGGGTGAAAAAACATTCGACATTCCGTCTTCTGAAACCAACACTTTGGATGTTATTTGACGTACAATAATTTCTATATGCCTATTATGTATCTGCACGCCCTGCGAGCGATAAACCTTTTGAATCTTATTAACCAAAGATATACGACTTTGCGCTAGGGTTAGCTCAGCGCCAATCAAAAATCCCCAGGGAATGCCAAGAATTCTTGTTATACAGTTGTTCCAACCTTCAAGCCGTTCTTCTAAGTTCATTGATATTGACTCAATCGAACGAACTTCGAACACTTTTTCGACTTTTGGAAGACCTTGCGTTATATCACCCGATCTTGATTTTTCATATATAAATGTAACTAATGTATCTCCTGCGTAAAGGATTTTCCCATAATGGCCATGAATGGTTGTTCCTGGAGTAGCCAAATAGGGCTTTGCAGATCTTATTACTAAAGAGTCAACATCAACAATTAGGACCTGCCCCGACTTTAGATGGGGCCCAGATTTCGATATACATCCATTTTCCCCAAAAAACTGTCCAAGAGTAATTATTGTCGATGTTTCTTCCGAAGAATCGTGACGGAGAAAATTCCAATTCCCATTGAATGGATTCAAAATCATGTTAAGAGATGGGTCGGGATTATAAATTCGGCCAGTTTCGTCCATTAGATAATAGTTAAGGACTCGGGAAGTCCGTTTTAAATTGTCAAGCAGCGGATGTTTTTTTACCAAGATTTGATTATGAGTTAGTAAATAGTAAAATGAAAAAAAATGGGACATTTTAGGGACAATTCCTAAAGGGCCCAACAAATCCTTAATTACGAGTAGCTGATCCCTTTTTTTTTCACTTTTTCTCGCGTAATATTTCAATGCGTTGAGTGGACCTATTCGAGAACAATTAGATGATGACAAAGTTATGAAGGATTGCCATTCCTTCTTTTTATTCAACAACGTACGGATAGTTCCTTGATGACGAATAAATGATTGTTTAATCCTTGCCTTGGAATAAAAAGGATTGAGATTGGTGTGATCTGATCCATTAGGGGGGATCCATCCTGAACCTGCCGGAGCATTCCTTTTTCGGGTATACGAAATGGGGGACTTTACTAAGTCCATTCTTATGAAATCTCGAATCCGAGTATTTATCCTTACCTCAACAAAGGACGCGCGAGCCTCCTCTATATCTCTCGAGGAACCCCTTTTGTCTTGGTCCCAATGCAAGACGAAACAAGTTCGAACTAATTGAATATTAGCCGGATAAATTTCACGAATTGGTTTGCAATTTCCATAACGAATATAATTGACAACTCGAAGTTGCACATTATCCCTTTCCCGCAAAGGATCCTGGGGGAAAAGCGCTGGGAAATTTATCCCGTCTGCTGTTTCATACGTGACAATGGGTCGGACCAAAACAAAATCTTTTTTTTTTTTCGGTGTGATCCTTTGTACATAGATCCCACTTTGGAATTTTTTCGAGTCTTTAAAATTCTTTTTTAGGGCTCTAGGCGGTACCAGGATGTTGCTGTGCCAGAATATCTTATCTGTCTCTCCAGGAAAATAGATATCTCCCGAAAATATTTTTAATTCCATCTTTTTTTTTTTTTTCTCTACCTGGACCAATCCACCTACTCGACTTCTTATATTGAAAGTAATTGGGGTATCTACTCCAATAATACTATTGTTCTGTACCATTATCGCAGAGGATCCGGGTAAGATATGCACTTCCTCGGGAATGAAAAAAAAGTGATCTATTTTCGTTTGGTATTTTGGCCTCAATTCTTTTTTTCGTCGATACTCAATCAAATCCTCTTTTTTGACGATTGGATCCACCTCTATAGTTCTATATTTCGTAATTCCTGAACTCTTTCTTCTGTATCGGGGATCATCGAAATAAGCAAAAATACTATTTCTACGGAAAAGACCATTTCGGGGTATTTCAATTGAGATACCGGAACGGGGTATTCGTTCTTTTTCTTGATTCGATTGTAATGGAATGATGAATCTATTTCTGCGCCTCTTTGCCAATAAATCGGAATTCTCATCGAGAACGGCAGGGTATAGTAAATTACGACCATTACATAGGATGTCCGCAGGTCCTGAATAATCAAGAACCCAGCCCCCTTTTTTACCAGAAGGATCCGACCGAAAAAAGCGGTTTCTCATTTGATCATGAGTCACTGAAGGATTCGAAATCCATTTTTCTTTGGCAGAAAGAGAATGGATACTTATTTGATCCTGATCCTTGTGGAGCGAAAGGGGGACTATACTCGATCTGTAGGGAACTCCGGATAATATCCACAAATGACTTGTTTTGGGTAAGAGATGCACATTACCAGATCTATACTCGGGTGCATGGTACACAGCGGTACTCCAGTGCATTTCTCCCCCGGAGTCAGAATAAATATGTTTTCGAACCCTCTCTTTCAAATTCAAGGTGGATACTTCGGCGCGAATCTCAGCAATCACTTGTTCGGATTCTACATATTGACCATTTTTCACTAAAATCAAACTTTTGGATGGAATATTCACATTATGTCGAACATCCGGACCCTCAATAGTTACAGAGAGATCGATATAACAAAGAAAAGCAGGATATCCATGACGTGTGCGTGTGGGATAAACCAAATCTTCATTGAATTTTATTTTTCCATTATCCGGAGCTCGTACATGTTCGGCAGTACCGCCTGTAAATACTCCACCGGTATGAAAGGTTCTTAATGTTAGTTGAGTCCCCGGTTCCCCAATAGATTGACCCGCAATAATACCGACTGCTTCTCCCAATTCGACCAGGTCGCCGTGTGTAGGACTGCGGCCATAACATAATCGACAGATCCAAGATGTACTCCTACAAGTAAAAGGGGTTCTAATCGATATTGATTGGGCTTGCAAGATTATGAATCGATTGACAAGTCCAACCCCAATATCTTGATTTCGAACGGCAATGCATCGTGAGCCCATATATAGATCGTCTGCTAATACACGACCAATTAATGCTTGTATAAAAATTCTTTCTGTTCTCATCCCATTTCGAGGATTCACAGAAATCCCTCGGGTGGTGCCGCAATCTGTTCTACGTACAACAATGTGTTGAACTACTTCAACAAGTCTGCGCGTGAGGTATCCAGCATCTGATGTTCGCACAGCAGTATCTACAACTCCTTTGCGAGCTCCGTAGCAGGAAATAATATATTCCGTTAAAGAAAGTCCTTCGCGTAAATTGCTTTGAATGGGTAAATCAATCATTTGTCCTTGCGGATCCGACATTAATCCTCTCATACCTACTAATTGATGGACCTGAGATGCATTTCCTCTAGCTCCCGAAAAAGACATTATATGGACTGGATTAGAAGGATCGGTCATCCGAAAATTCAGATTCATTTCGTGGCGTAAATATTCACTTGTAGCATACCAGATCTCAATCGATTGGCGTAATTTTTCTACCGCATGTACATTCCCATAATTGTGGTGTTTTTCCAAAATGAAACTTTGTTGTTCAGCATCTTGTACTAGCCATCCCTTCGAAGGTATTGTTAAAAGATCATCAATGCCTAATGAAATGGATGTAGTAGTGGCTTGCTGGAAACCTAGAGTTTTTATTTGATCCAGGATATGGGATGTATATGCCATTCCAAAGTGATCTATTAATCGGCTAATAAGCCGCCTCATGGCAGTTCCATCTACTGCTTTATTGTGAAAGACTAAGTGGGCCTGTTCTGTCATAAGTACCTCCCGGTTGAGTAGGATTTAACAATGGGTTTGAGTCAGTGATTCGAAGACTGCCTTTCCTCAATCTTGAGTTGGGTAGAAATGCATGAATTCGAATAGAATATTCGTTGAGACGGGGAGACCAGAATTACATTATCACGGGTATCCTAGAATTTTTTCGCTTAAGTACTCTATGAGCAAGCCCGACAAAATCCTTCTATGGCTTCTTCGATCTCTCGATAAAAAGAAATAAGACCAACAGTGGTTCGAATGTCGATACAAAGGATTTCTTTCTTGACATTTCTGACTATTAGATAGTGACCATAAATCTCATGATAGGTACCAAAGGAGTCACATTGAACTTCGATCGGAACTTCTCTTGGTGCAATGACGCCGTGATCGAGTCGCCACCGAAGCCACAAAGGACTATCTAAATTAATTCGTTTCTGGCGAAAGGCCCCAAGTGCATCATACGAACTACAAAAGTAAGGTTCTTTTGTATACTTAGGGTTATTCTCGTCTATTTTTTCATTTTGGAGGGTTTTATGATTCCACGGATTATACCTATTTGCACAAATACCTCGACGATTCCCGATCGTTAATACATAGAGCCCCATAAGCATATCTTGTGTTGGTATGGAAATGGGATCTCCAATCGCCGGAGACAAGAGATTCATATGAGAAAACATAAGTAAACGCGCCTCCGCTTGAGCCTCCAAGGATAAAGGTATATGAACAGCCATTTGATCCCCATCAAAATCCGCATTGAATCCCTTACAAACTAATGGATGTAAACAAATAGCACGACCTTCCACTAAAATGGGTTGGAATGCCTGTATGCCTAATCTATGCAAAGTGGGCGCTCGATTCAGCAATATAGGATGCCCCTCCATAACTTCTTCAAGTATTTCCCACACAATGGGTGCTTTTTCCCGAATTTTACTTTTCGCAACTCCTATGTTGGAAGCAATGTGTTGTCCGATTAGACCACGAATTACAAATGGATGGAAAAGCTCTATTGCTATTTCACGGGGCAATCCACATCGATGTAATGAAAGCGAGGGGCCCACAACAATGACGGAACGGCCCGAATAATCAACCCGTTTACCAAGCAAAGTCTCACGAAATCTCCCTTCTTTTCCTGAAATTACATCGGAAAACGATTTGTAAATTTTATTATGACCGTCCCTTATTGGTTGTCCGCGGACCCCATTATCCAGAAGTGTATCCACAGCTTCTTGTACTAATTTCTCCTGACACATTACTAATTCCCTTGGCGTAGATCGACTTTCTGTTAATAGATCAGTAAGAGTATTGTTCCGATAGAGAACTCTTCGATAGAGTTCATTAATATCCGAGCTCATTAGCTTACCTCCATCTATCTGAATGATAGGTCTCAACTCGGGAGGAAGAACTGGCAATAGGCACAAAACCATCCATTCTGGTTCTATGTTTGTTCGAATAAAATGCTTAGCTAATTGCATACGTCGAACCAAAAAAGACTTTCTGCGTCGAATTTTTTGCTCTTCCCACTCATTATCGGAGGGCCCTTCTTCACCTAATTCTTTCCATTCTAACAATGAAGAATCTAGAATACGTCGCAAATCCAGATCGGCTAATTGTTCTCTGATAGCACTGGCTCCAGTCGATATTTCTCGATTTCGAAATGTATCAAAGCCCTGGGTAGTAAAAAAAAGTGGGATACTGTATTTCCATGATTGGATTTCATATTCGAATGAACCTCGTAATCGCAAGAAAGTGGGTTTTTTAACTATGGGCCTCCCAAAAGAAAAATCGCAGTATACAAGGCCTTCTAAGTCTTTAAGCCGTTGATCTAAAAGATTCGCGATATAACTAGGAAGACGCTTCAAATACCACACATGAGTTACTGGACACGCGAGTTTGATGTATCCCATTTGATATCTTCGTACGCGAGAATCGACAAACTCGACTCCACACTGTTCACAAAATTTAGGATCCTCTTTTTCATTGCCAATTACTCGATAATTTCCACAAGCACAAATTCCACTTTTTATGGGCCCAAAAATTCTTTCACAAAACAACCCACCTTTTGCCGGTTTATTGGTTTTGTAATGAAAAGTCTGCGGTTTTGTCACCTCTCCAACAATTTCTCCATTAGGTAAAATTTTCTGGGCCCAAGTAATTATTTGTTGAGGAGAAACTAATCCAATTCGAAGTTGTTGATGTTTATATTGGTCGATCATAGAATAGAAGAAAATTTTAAATTCATCTCGATCAAGCTTCCTTCCTATTAATCTGAAAGTTCTTCTCAGATACAAGGAAATGGTTCAGTTCCAGAGCCAAAGATCGTAGTTCTCGAACGAGCAATCGAAAAGATTCGGGAGCCTCCTCCTCGAGGTTCGCTATTGTGCCTCCCAGAATCGTAGTACCAAGTACTTCCTGACGCGCTCGAATATGATCCGATTTATAAGTAAGCATCTCTTGTAAAATATGAGCAACACCAAAACCCTCTAAAGCCCAAACTTCCATTTCTCCTACCCGTTGTCCCCCTTGCTTGGCCCTTCCTCTAAGAGGTTGTTGTGTAACAAGTGCGTAATGTCCACTCGAACGCCCATGAATTTTATCATCAACTTGATGAATTAATTTCAGAATATAGGACTTTCCTATTATAACAGGCTGTTCAAAAGGAGCCCCCGTTCTTCCATCAAAGATTCGGCTTTTTCCCGGATACTCAGGTTCAAATACCCATGGATTCGCAGTTTGCTTACTGGCTTGATATAATTCAGAAAACACAAGTTTTCTCGAAGCCTCTTGCTCATATCTCTCATCAAAGGGTGATATTCGATAATGCCTGTCTAGCAGATTCCCGGCTAACCCGAGCGAGCATTCAAATATCTGCCCAACATTCATTCGTGAAGGGACTCCTAATGGGTTGAAGACCATATCAACGGGTGTTCCATCTTGCAAATAAGGCATATCTTGTCTAGGCAAAATTTTCGAAATGATACCCTTATTCCCATGTCTTCCGGCTACTTTATCCCCTACTTTTATTTCACGTTTCTGTGAAATATATACACGAATCATTTCTGGATTATAACTGGAACCCCCTTTTTTCTGAATCCATCTCACATCAATAACTCGGCCTCTGCCACCTCGAGGGAGTTTTAGACAAGTTTCCTTTGCCGTGGATACCTGAATACCAAGTATGGCTCGTAATAATCTATCCTCCGGGGCATATGAGGATTCTTTGGCTATCTGGGGCGTTAATTTACCTACTAAAATATCACCCGTTTCGACCCACGACCCCAGTACCACAATTCCATTTTGGTCTAAATTGCGAAGTAAGTGGGCTTCTAAATGGGGTATTTCATTAGTGATCCTTTCAGGACCTTGGCTTGTGACATGAGTCTGAATTTCATATTTCCGTATGTGAAAAGAAGTATATATATCTTTATATACCAGACGTTCGCTAATAAGTACCGCATCTTCAAAATTGTATCCCTCCCACGGCATATAAGCTACTAATACGTTTTTTCCCAAAGCGAGCTCGCCACCAACTGTAGCGGCACCATCCGCTAAAATTTGTCCCTTTTTCATACATTTCCCCCGTGGAACCCGAGCTTTTTGGTGCATCCAAGTATTTTTATTGGAACGTTGATACATAACCAATGGAATGCTTCGAGCAGTGCCCCCGTTACCGGATAACACAAGCTTGGCAGTATTGGTATAAATAATCTTTCCCTCCTGTTCGGCTATAGGAGAGACCCCCGAATCGAGAGCCACTTGGCGTTCCAACCCCGTTCCAACAATGCACTTCTCGGATTGACAAAGTGGAACTGCTTGCCGTTGCATATTCGAACTCATTAAAGCCCGATTTGCATCATTGTGTTCGATAAAAGGAATAAGAGAAGCTCCAATAGAAAAATATTGGAAGGGAAAAATGCTTCGCAGATGAATCTGTTCCCATGCAATAGTCAGGAATTCTTGGCGATAGCGAGCTGGAACAATCTGTTCTTCCTGAATACCCCGATTCAACGCCAAAGAATTTCCTGACGAGACCATATAGTATTCATCTCTACTTGGTGATAAATAAACCACGCGTGCCTCTTTGGATTTCTCAGAAATTTCATAAAACGGCCTTTCTAATGACCCCCAATGACCAAGCCTCGCATGAATTGCTAAGGATCCAATGAGTCCAACATTGATTCCTTCGGATGTGTCAATTGGGCAGATACGGCCATAGTGACTAGGATGGATATCGCGTATCCGAAAACTGGCAGTTCGCGCTGTCAAACCCCCGGGACCCAAATAACTTAATTTGCGCCCGTGAACTATTTGTGTCAATGGATTCGTTTGATCCAAAACTTGAGATAAGGGGTGTAGGCCAAAAAAGGATTCATAAGTGGTTGTTAATGGAGTGGAGGTTACCAAATTCTGAGGCGTCGGTATCAATTTATTTCGAATTGCTCCACCGAGAGTCCCTTGAACCGCATATTCTAAACGAGCCAGAGCCAATCCGAATTGATCTTGTAAGAGATCCGCTACAGAACGTATACGTTTATTTTTCAAATGATTCATGTCGTCAAGTGTACCCATTCCAAATTTCATTCGGATCAAATGGTCCGCAGCCGCCAAGATATCTCGTGGTAACAAAAATGTAATGTTCTGAGGTATATCAAGATTAAGTCTATGGTTCATATTTCGTCGACCAATCCTTCCTAATTCACATCGTTGTTGAAAAAATTTCTTTTGTAATTCCTTACATAAGGACTCCGAAAATACCGGATCCCCACCGACACAAGCAAATTGTTTATAAAACTCCAAAATTGCATTTTCCTTTGACCCCCCCCCTTTTTTTTTCTTATCCTTCAGGAAAGACAAGAAAATTTCAGGGTAACAAACATTATCTATAATTTCTCTTAGATTCAAACCCATAGCTGATAATAGAACTAGAATAGAGATTTTTTGTTTCCTACTTACACGCGCCCATATCCTTGCTTTTCCATCAATCTCTAATTTTAATCTTCCTCCCCAATCTGATATTATGGTACCGGTATAGACCGAAATTCCGTTATGATCCAACTCCGAACGGTAATAAATACCGGGGCTTTGCACGATTTGATTGATCACAATTCTGTATATTCCATTTACTATAAAGCTTCCCAAAGAATTCATTAGAGGAATTTTTCCAATAAATATGGTTTGTTCTTGCGTATCCTTACCGGTTTTCCAAATTAATCCCCCAGGCACATATAATTCCGAAGAATATGTGAGTGATTTATACACAGCATCCCGCTCTTTTATCAAAGGTTCTACTAATTGATATGTTTCCACAAATAATTGAAATTCAATTTCTTGATCTGTATCTTCAATTTTTGGAAACTTAGAGAGTTCTTCCCCCAATCCCTGATCAATGAATCTACAAAATCCCTCAAATTGTATCTGACTAAATCCAGGTATTGTAGACATTTCCGCATTTCCATCCCGGAGCATTTTTTGTTTCCCATCCATTTTCCAAGTCTCAGTCTTTATCGAACCGTATCGATCGATCGAGGAATGAGGTGGATTGATCGAGCAATGATGGAATTCTATTCTGTTTACTGAATCACATAAAATTTTATCCAACTCCAGATCATAGATCGAATGGAGGAAATACGTATGAGCGAAGAAATAAAGAGAATTTTCTACTCTTAGAAGTTATTTGAAACAAATAGAAATGGAAATAGATTTTCTAGAAACCAAATTCGGAGGGTTCGACTTATTTAGGAAATCTTGTATAGAATAGCAAAAATAATCTGATTTCGCCCTATTACTATGATAGTAAGATCCGCGAATGGGGTATCCGAAAAAATTCAATGGATTCCAAATTGGATCCCCTCTCTAGGAATCGGAAAAAGGCAGAAAAGGGCCTTCCAGAGTTTGTTTTTTTCGCATTTCACTTTTTCACAGATTGGATTGGATGCCTTTGTAAAAAAAAGAATTCGCGGAAAAGAGAGGTATTTTACTCATTTGTTAGTTGAATTCGTGGAATACGGTTCAAGCGCAACCCCGCCAAACAAAGGTTCTTTTTCTTAAGTAAGACTATCGGCATATTACTTATTCCGGCTCGGCTTTGGGGAACGGGGGCCCGCGCGATGCTATATCCTAATTTCGATTGTATTTCCATATATAGATTCAATCAAAAAGAGAAGTACGCTAACTACCTTAATTCCATCTGGGAATCACATCTATAAATAAGATCTCGGACGCGGTCTATCTGTGTACCCATTTATGTTCTGGGGTTTACATATACACATCATTGTTGTTATACTAGAAATTATATGGAAAAGAATTGGTTAGTGATACTGAATGGATAACTATTCATGAATTAACAGTCAATAGTTAAGGGGTCCAATTGGATTTGCACTGAATTTGTGATTATGTGACAGAAAAAATTTCCATTCATTTTTTCTCATTTTGGCGGCATGGCCGAGCGGTAAGGCGGGGGACTGCAAATCCTCATTCCCCAGTTCAAATCCGGGTGTCGCCTGATCAAAAACACAAATACTTTGGCTCGCGGATATAGGCTGTTGAATGCTTTCCTAGTCGAAGCAGAGGAAAAGTACTTGCACTTTCGACACTTGCTTGATTTTAAGAATCAAAGAATTGCAATCCGTGCGCCGGAGAATTCAGTGAGGATTCTCGTAATGGGCTATCAAAACTTCCCACACGAATCGAATGTACAGTCGAATAACTTATTTTGGAATCATATATCGCTTGGGAGTTGGTAGTTTTTGAAAGGGTAAAAGATGCTTGGTATCCGGATTCGCAAGAATTTATGAGTGCTTCGATATTCAATCAAGATTGGGTGCTAGTTTCTTTAATAGAATCAAAAAAGAGGAAAAGTGAAACAAAAAATTGCGTTCTTTTCGATTCTATTAACGCCCAAACAAGAGTCTAATTAATCGAATAGACGATTTCCCCAGTTTCCTTGTGAAATACTGGGTAGGCGCATTAGACCAAATAGGAGATCGCGATAGGTGTAGATAGTGATCTATCTTGATTGGATATGGTTATCCCTTTTAATTCCATTAGTTTAATTATATTCGAGATTTGAAAGGTTAAGAAAAGAAACAATTCGACTCGAAATCGAGAAATCATATATGAGCTTGTTATGGGTGGAGTTAGTGGGTTGGTTCATCAAGAGTCTTCATTCAGAATCCCTTTTTGACTCTTTGACTCTGCACCATTGATTACATTATTATTAGTGATCAATAATGAAAGAGTTTCTTCATATTCATAGAGATAGAGGATATAATACACATGGATATAGTAAGTCTTGCTTGGGCTGCTCTAATGGTAGTCTTTACATTTTCTCTTTCACTTGTCGTATGGGGAAGAAGTGGACTCTAGGGCCATTACTAATTTAATTGCGTTGAATAATCAAACTGTATTATATAGTGTCATAATTGTCCTGCAAAGCGTGTTTAAAGAAAGATATCTTTATTTCCAAATCAAAATTTGGAATCCCGTAAAGTAATGTGATAGAGAACTTTTCAATCAAACCAATATTGAACCTCCTTATTTAGAAAGTAATAAGGAATCCGCATGATATGGCATTTTTCCAACCGAATTCGCTCTAAATAGTAAATTTCTATATTAATTAGTTCCATGAACCGGCTCTTAACAGAATTATACATGGATATTACAATGAGGAACAAAACACCCCTCCTTTTTCCCGCTTTACTCGTTAAATTCAATTAAAGAAGGGTTCTATCTCTTATTATTCTATCTCTTATTATGTGGATACCTACGTTATACCAAGGAAAACGGGGATATAGCATCTGTCCAACGAAATACGAAGCCTAGTACGATCTTGCCCTGAGTGATTCGCATATTGCTTGCTCATACCTACCATATCTTCTTTCAGTGATTTGATTGTTTCGGAGGATTCTTGGATCCATATCGGAAATCAAATAAGAAAGCGAATAAAGCAATTCAAACTGTAAGACATAAGAATAAGGGTAGGAATTCGCTTCTATCCTATTAGAGTAATCGAAATTGGTACAAATCCAAATGCATGTAATGGAGCAAATTAAATTGGAGTTTTAATATGCATACGTATGTCTATATATGTACATATAGACCCATATTGTGGAGTTATCCATCCCAAGCCTATCCATTTTTCTTTCTACAACCAGACTTTCTCCTTTTTTTATATATGACTGCAGAGTAGGGTCGAAAAGTTTATTTCTTTCGAACCCCACTCTGCAGTCGTATATACGGTTTCTTTTAATCTACTAATTTCATTTTAGACGTAGGATTTGAATCCCTTTGATTTCTTCCGTGATTCATAAGAACTAAGACGTCAAGCTTGATTCAAATTAATTTAATTATTTTGACTGACCGTTTTTACGTAAATAATAAGTAAAAAAGCAGTCGGAACTAGAATGAACAGGGCAGTAGCAATGAATGCGAGAATATTGACTTCCATAATTTCATCATTTTTTTTGACTTGATAATAACTCGGGATCTAATCCCATAGAGATTCTGAATTTTTCTCCCGTAAATTCAATGGGAGGAATACATCCCAATGATATTCAATCGAATCAATATCATCAATAACAATATCTAAACTATCAAACCCATTCATCATAGAGAATGGAATAGTATACCATAGGAGGATCTTTTATTCATACGGATAAAAACGTAATAAAAAAAGAAATTCCTAATCGAATCAAGAACAAGAATCTGGTTGAATTTTTCATTCTTTACCCACTCATTATTTTCTAGAACCTACCGCCTTCTTTATAGAATTTGATAGAATATATATAATACGGTATCATCTGACCCATCTTCCACTTTCGTTGCTCACAAATAAAACCTAAATAGTAGAAGTGAAATGAAAAAAAAAAAGACGAAGAAAAGATCCCATATTTCAACAAAAAGGGTGAGTTTGTTCTTTTGGCGAGAGGGCCGCGCCAAAAATAAAGGACCCCTCTGGGAATGGGCATTAGATCCCGCTCCAAAACTCTCGAAAAAAAAAGAGAGAAATTGGTGGAATCATCTGATAGTAGGTCGGGACTGACGGGGCTCGAACCCGCAACTTCCGCCTTGACAGGGCGGTGCTCTCACCATTGAACTACAATCCCAGCGAAATAAGGTATACAACATATATATTCGTAATGATTTGATTAAAACCAGTTCTCGGCCTATTGCAGAAAAGGACGATTCATCCCGTAATATCTACATGGATATGTACTTTTGTAGGAACGGTGTGGAGTCCCAGTACTCCTACTGTAAAATGGAAAGTCGTGGGAAATTAATAGGAAATTGTTTTTCTAAGAAATTCCGAATTAAACCATTCAATTACTTTCCTTCTTTCCCTATCTTTTCATTTTTCGATTTTAGATCGGAATCTAGATCATTAAAATAAAGAAGAAGATCTAGAAAAAAATAGGATCTAAAATCTCTCTTTTCTTTATTCACCCGGCGTTTCCGCCGGACAAATTTCTTAGAGAATCTCATGATGGATCGCAGAATTCTTGGGCCGAGCTGGATTTGAACCAGCGTAGACATATTGCCAACGAATTTACAGTCCGTCCCCATTAACCACTCGGGCATCGACCCAGGAAGAATCAATTCGAGACTTATTGCTAATACACTATCAACCTCCTTTCGTAGTACCCTACCCCCAGGGGAATTCGAATCCCCGCTGCCTCCTTGAAAGAGAGATGTCCTGAACCACTAGACGATGGGGGCATATCTGCCCGATTGATATCATATTATATTATAGTATGAATAGTTTTTTGGAATTGTCAATATAATAGAATGGTGTGACTAAATCCGAAAAAGGTTTCTCTCTTTCATGATTCCGGTCGAATTCTTTCTTTTTCATTCTTGGTTCATGAACCATTCAAAAGTTCCATATATTCAATTTCTATCTGATTTGCTATAGAGATAGAAACATTCTATATCTATCTAGATAGAAATCAAATCCTAAAGGGGAATTCCTTCATTTTAGACATTTTAGAAAGGAATGTTCTAAATGAAATGGGGTACGTTCGAATTAATGGAATGGGGTAGAATTAATGAAGCTGAAGTATAGGATCCCCCGCGATTGGTCCGACATAAAAAGGCGAAACTCAATTCTTTCATCTTTCCCGATCGATTCAAGGATTCGTAAGATGCAATATTCCTATCTCACAGCTAGGAAATAAAATTACGAAACAATACGCGAGAAAGTTTCTTTTTTTTATAAGCATTTATAAGAGCTTGATTCCGGGTATGAGTGGAATCTTTTCATTACCTGATTTGATCCCATATCCAAATATCTTTGATCTACGTCAAATTAAATTGGGTATCAATTACTTGAATCTCGTTGGGATAGGGGTCAATATCAATAAAAGTAAATGAAAAAGAAAGTCGGTGCTCTACGAAAAAAATACTTTTCAAATATGTATGACACGATGCGCCTACTGGGTCCACCTAGGCTTATATGCCTATATCTCTATCTATATATATAATATATGTAGATAGATAGAGATCTATACTATGTCTACACATTGGCTTATTCAGGAATGGAATAAAATAGGCCCTTTTAACTCAGCGGTAGAGTAACGCCATGGTAAGGCGTAAGTCATCGGTTCAAATCCGATAAGGGGCTTTTTTCCAAAAAAAGGATAGTTTGCATTTTCCATTTTTAATGGATAATCAAGATTTTTTTCCTATTTCTAATCAAAAAAGTAACCATGTACATAATATATATAAAGTATACAGAGAATCTCTTTGATTCGCATGAGTTAATCAAATTCGATTTCGAATAAAATCGAATGAAATGGGTTAGTTATAGTATAGTCAAAAGCGGACCCTTTTTTCATTAGTAAGTCCCCACACCAATTGTTATTGGTAGGACGACTATGTCATGACAAACTATACCCCTATTTCAGGTTTCATTATTCCA